CAAAGAGGGTTTTCCTGTACGTTCATCAGAAAATATTTCTAGATCCCAATAGACCCAATGCCAGATAGCTGCCAAAAAGCATAAGCCAGAAAACACAATATGCGCCCCAGCTACACCTTCGTAACTCCAAATCCCCGGATTCGTTACAGTTCCTCCTGTGATACTCCAACCCCCCCATGAATTGGTTATTCCTAAACGAGTCATGAAGGGTATAACGAACATACCCTGTCTCCACATTGGATCAAGAATAGGGTCAGAAGGATCAAAAACTGCTAATTCATACAGAGCCATCGAGCCCGCCCAACCAGCAACCAGAGCTGTATGCATTATATGAACGGAAAGCAACCGGCCGGGATCATTCAATACAACGGTATGAACACGATACCAAGGCAAACCCATGGAAAATACCCCTTTATCGAAGAAAAATAGACACTACGTAACTTTATTGCATTGGAAAAAATTATACTATGATTATCCTATAGACTTCCCCTGTTCAGGGGATTTTTTCCTAACAAGGGTTAGGTTAATATTGATTCTATATTCTATTCGTAATAATGGAAGAATTCTGTTCGTAAGAACAAAGAGAAACAGATTTATTCTATATTCGATAAGTACCAATATGCAATGGTGGATTGATACCATTTTCTATGAGAAAATTTGTCCATCCTTCATTTATCATTAGAAGGATCTATTCGTAAAAAATTTCCTTTATTTATTTTGTCTTTCTTTCTAAATTTTTCTAATCTATGGATAAAATAAATATGATAAAGCCAATATTATAAAGACAAGAAAAATAAAGACAATAAAACCATATTGTTACGTTTCCACATCAAAGTGAAATATAGTATTTAGTTCTTTTTTCTTTCAATCCATGCCTATTGGTGTTCCAAAAGTACCTTTCCGAAGTCCTGGAGAGGAAGATGCATCTTGGGTTGACGTATAGTGCGACTTGTCAGATATCTTGGGTCATATGGGATTTCCCCATTCTCTCCCCCGACCGAGATATCCTCTGTTTCGCCCAAGAAAGAGAAATTGAATTATCGAAAAATTGGAGCGTGAAATGCAATTAAATGCATTATTTGGGGGAATTCATAGAATTATATCAATTAGAATAATTTATGGTTGGCTTTGGCTGGACGAAAAAAATGAAGTATCCAGGCTCCGTTTAAAAAAAAAACCCAATTGATAATATATCTATGATTACTATGTGTATCATAAATGATTATTTGTAAAGTCATAACAAAAAGAAATGGTGATGGGAAGATTTGTCCTATATGTGCAAATCAAAATCGGGCGAATCTTTACCCGGAGTAGAGCATAAACCTAAAAAGATGAAAGAGACCCATTCAGGAACAAGAAAATACCATCGTAATTGGGATTGAATTTCGATGAAAGAATACATCAATGAGAAGTTAATTCGATAAGTTTATTTACCCTTTTTTTATATTATCAAAGAAGAAATCAAAATTCATCTTTATTGAAAAATCGAAGAAAAAGCCCTTTCATTAAAAAATTAGAAAAACCCGAAAAAGAAAGAGGACTGGAATCTATACATTGATTCTTTTCTTCGCAATTTTTTTGAACCGTATGCATCAAAAGGTGCATGTACGGTTCCTAAGGAATACAATTTTACCCTACTCAACCGACTTTATCGAGAAAGATTACTTTTTTTAGGCCAAGAGGTTGATAGCGAGATCTCGAATCAACTTATTGGTCTTATGGTATATCTCAGTATCGAGGATGAGACTAAAGATCTGTATTTGTTTATAAACTCCCCTGGTGGATGGATAATACCCGGAATAGCCATTTATGATACTATGCAATTTGTACGACCAGAGGTCCATACAATATGCATGGGATTGGCCGCGTCAATGGGATCTTTTATTCTGGTTGGAGGAGAAATTACCAAACGTCTAGCATTCCCTCACGCTTGGCGCCAATGAAGTTTTTTTATTTGAGAGAAAAAAGAAAACTATGCCTTCGCCATATGAATATTAAGTAATAATAGCATGGCACTTCGAATTCGATATGAAAAATTTTGTATTTTTTTTTCAAAAGATTTGATTATGTATCGAGAGAGTAGTATGAGATAAAAGATATTTCCGACTTTCTCTTATCTATCGGAAGTCCAATTCAGCGTCACAAACTTGTTTGTTTTTACACTAACGGGCTCTTAACAATACAATATTTAAGTTATAAAAAAAAAGAGTGCGAAAAAACCAAATTTTTTTGATTGGCTCAAAAAGAAACTTTGGGATTGCTGAATCAAAGACAAAAAAAATCCATTTTAAAATAGAAAGCAACGGAGCCATCATAGTATTTTTGAACTCCTCCGAAAAAAAAAAGAAGGGTGGCATTTTGATCATTTACCCATCTGGGGCTAATAGATTCTATTTTTTATCTTTCTTGAATGGAAAAGTTAGGGGTAAATTTGATTATAGAGCCGTATGCAATGCATAAAAGATAATGCCCGTACGGTTGTTCAATTCTATCCTTTTTCCTATTATTCTTTATCTTTCTTTTCTGTTTCTTTCATCACACCAGATAGAGAAACCTTCTATTACCAGGGTAATGATGCATCAACCTGCTAGTTCTTTTTATGAGGCACAAACGGGAGAATTTATCCTGGAAGCGGAAGAACTGCTGAAACTACGCGAAACCATCACAAGGGTTTATGTACAAAGGACGCGTAAACCTTTATGGGTTGTATCTGAAGACATGGAAAGAGACGTTTTTATGTCAGCAACAGAAGCCCAAACTTATGGAATTGTTGATCTTGTAGCAGTTGAATGAAAAAGTGGATTTTGTGCAAATCTGTGATTTGATATTTTATCTCCGAGTTTACTATATAAATAAATAAAAAATCCGGTTAGGATCAATCTAAACCAGCCCATTATATATATGACTCAACATGCCAACTATTAAACAACTTATTAGAAATACAAGACAGCCCATTCGAAATGTCACGAAATCCCCCGCTCTTCAGGGATGTCCTCAGCGTCGAGGAACATGTACTAGGGTGTATGTGCGACTCGTTTAGATCATGAGCTGACAGGAAAAAGCAAGAAAACTGCTTCCAGTATGACTGATCAGTACTAATGAATAGGATAGAATGGAAGAAGGAACTCCATTCACTATCTAAAAATAAGCAAATCTATCCTTCTATTGTGTATAAAGTTTATGGTTTCCGTTGGTGCAAATTCAATCACCTGAATTTAAGATGAGAAACAATTCTCCATTGGTAGCAACTGATTATCCATTAAGCGGAAAAATCTTATTAAAATTAAAAAAAAAAAAGAAGTTCTCGCTCAGTCAAGAACGGACTACGAGGGTCAGCTACCCAGCTAACTTTCCTAATTAAATACCGTTACTGTATAGGCAGGTCTCATTGTGAAAGACCTGTTACTGGATAATTCATAGGTAGAGCCAAAGAGTGTGGTGTGAACTATACAAGTTACCAATAACATTGATGAAATATTAAATGAAGTAAGGGCTCCGGTGTATAGAGAAGACCTCACCGTTTAAGAAGTAACCATAGAAACGAGGAAACCCACAATTTCTTTCATATTTCCCAGTAAAATACCCCAAAAAAGAAAAAATCGTGGTCGGGAAGGTTATAGTAGCCAAAGCCATTGGAATTTGTATTTTATACATTGGAAAAATCCGTTTGGTTATTAGTTATTAATAGGCCAGGACGGGAAAAATAATAACTGAAAGAAAAAAATCAATTAGTTATTTGTCAAAATTTTATTTATTCAATGACTAGAGTTAAACGCGGATATATAGCCCGGAAACGTAGAACAAAAATTCGTTTATTTGCATCAAGTTTTCGAGGATCTCACTCAAGACTTACTCGAACTATTACTCAACAGAAAATAAGAGCTTTGGTTTCGGCTCATCGGGATAGAGATAAGCAAAAGAGAAATTTTCGTCGTTTGTGGATCACTCGAATAAACGCAGTAATTCGAGAAAAGGGAGTATCTTATAGTTATAGTAAATTAATACATGATCTATATAAGAGGCAGTTGCTTCTTAATCGTAAAATACTGGCCCAAATAGCTATATCAAATAGGAATTGTCTTTATATGATTTCCAACGAAATCAGAGAAAAAGTAGATTGGAAAGAATACACCGAAATAATTTAAATGGGGTTCCCCGGAGAATGAACTCCGGGAGGGTGAAGTTGAAGTCAAAATTACTATGAGAAATGCGCTAAAGTAGTCAAAATGAATGAACACGTTCAATAAAAAAATCTTTTTTTTTCCGATTCGTTTTTTTTTACGACACAATAATCTGGATTCTAAGATTTGTCAAATAAAACACCAATCCATGTTTGAGTTCAAATTGGAATTCTGATTGAAGTGAACAAAAAATAAGCCTATTTATTTCTGGTTCTAAGACCAGTAGTTCTAGTGGTCGACTCGATTCTTTCAAATTGTTTCTCATTATTGAGAAAAGGTAACAAAGATAAAATACGAGCTTGTTTTATAGCAATAGTAATTAATCGTTGTTGTTTCAAGGTCAATCTATTTACTCGTCTAGATAATATTTTTCCCTGTTCACTAATAAATCGACTAATTAAACTCATGTTTCTATAATCAATTCGATCCCCCGATTGAATCGGGGGCAAACGCCTACGAAAAGATCGCTTGGATTTAAGAAAAGGTCGCTTGGATTTATCCATGGTTTGTTTGTTTAGTTTATTTCTTATCCCGAAATATTTCTTAATTGTAATTTTAACTCCAAATAGGATTCTTTTTATTTAAATGCAATATCTTCTATTTATATTTCAATGTGTTCTATATAATGTCATTTTTCTCCTTTCAAGGATAAGACATACTCGGTTCAATCTATTTCTTTATTTCCCCATGAATCATATGTTTGTAACAATAGGGACAGAATTTTCTCAATTCTAATCGATTGGGCGTATTGTGCCGGTTCTTTTGAGTAATATATCTGGAAATACCCGTTGATACCTTCTTAACACCGTTTTGTATACAACTGGTACATTCCAAAATTACCGTTACCCGCGCATCTTTTCTCTTGGCCATGAACCTCCTTTGGATTTTTGATTTACTCAACTCTTCTATTTTGATTCGAAATGAAGAAAAAGAAAGGAAGGAAAAAATAAAAGTTATTAACTTGAAATCCAACTCTAAAAGATCAAAATCAATTAAATCAAAGCAAAGCCATAAAAGCCATAGTAAATAATAAGCAAGACAATGAGAATGAGTTCGAAATTCTATTTAACTCCGAAGGGCAGTTAAAGATCTTGTATTCTTGCCCTAGACCCCGATTTTCCTACTCTACCCCCACGTCTCTATTTTTAATTCGAATTTGAACCTGAGTCTCGCAGACGTTGAATCCATTTTTATTCTTTCTCTTTCGTCCCTTATTCTAAATTCTAAAAATTAGAAAAAAAAAAGGGAAAAAAGAGAAAAGAGGGAGGGGGGATTAGTCACAGATATTTGATTCTATTTCTAATTCTAATCTTCTTCATTCCTTCCGGTGTCAATAGCTAGAATGAAAAAAAGGGGAATGTCAACGCATCGGGGAAAAAACGATTAATCTCTATCAATATACCTGCTAAAGCCCCGAACCATAACGTACTTAGTACTGGGGCCACGGAGAGATATGTTTTTAGATCTCGCATTGAAAAACCTCCTTTTTTATTGTAATACATAAAGATAATGCATATATGATTAGATGCATATGTAGTTAAGGGCCGTTTAGAGTTGTACACGGAATCCCTAATTCCAATTGAAATTTACAACGATCCATAAGATTTCCTTTTCTTATTATTATATGTAAAAATATGTTAAATGAGGCCAAAAAAGACGAAATGGACAGAAAAGCTGTGTGTCTCAATGCAGGAAATAGGGATGTGGAAAACAAGAAAGGAATTCTCTACAATTATACTGTAGAACAATTTGAAGGGATGTGGCGCAGCTTGGTAGCGCGTTTGTTTTGGGTACAAAATGTCACGGGTTCAAATCCTGTCATCCCTACCTATTACTGCCCCGTTGAGCAGTAACGAGGAATCAGCTGAGATCGATTCAAATTGCGTTGCGCGGAAGTTCATTTTTATGAAACTATAGAATATATAGATATAAAATGAAAATGGATTAGTTTAAAAAAAATCTTTTCTTTACATCCTTTTCTATTCTGATAAGAAAGCGCTCTTAGTTCAGTTCGGTAGAACGTGGGTCTCCAAAACCCGATGTCGTAGGTTCAAATCCTACAGAGCGTGATTTTTTCTTCATGAATTCAATTAGACTGAAATGGATTCAGTCGCTTGCACAACAATTAGAATTTGACCTCCTGTGGATTAAAGAAAGGAGGAGGCCAATCAAAAAAAGAAATGTGAATTAATCAAAGGTCCAACTGATCGCCACGCCTGTATTGTAAATATGCAGTTACGAATAATCCAGCCAAAGTAATAGGAATTAGACCTAACACGATTCCAAATAGAAAAACTTCAATCATTTCGATTTTTTGAAAAGGAGAAAAAAAGCGGTAATATCTATACCTAAATATTAATCCGAATTGATGTGAATCTCAATGACCAAGAATTGACAATTGACATGGTAAATAACTCTAGAATACACAGAATCTCACAGAAGCATTTCCTTTCTGAATTGTTTCTTTCAAATAGAAATTTTAAATAAGTCGTATCTTGCTCAGACCAATAAATAAAGCTGAAGTTATAGTTAAAGCCACTAGTAGAAAACCGAAATAACTGGTTATAGTAAGCATGAAAGGGCTAAATGAAATATGGTATTTTTATACATATGTTTCTAAAGTATTTACCTAAGTTTCCATTTTTCTAACATAGGAAGATATACAAAAATACCAATTGAAATAATAAGTCCAATTGAAAGTTTTGGATTCATCTATCATTATAGACGGCACGAAAAAAGAGAAAGTAACAGGCATATAAAATGAAACCGATTCATCATTTCTAAGATCTAGCCATCTCGCGATTCCTATCAACCAAGTCGTCGAGAATAAACGAACTGGATCGTGTAACTTCATTTAAAAACGAAACTCTTTTTGAATTATTATTTTGAATTCCATTTTTATGGAATACTATGTTTCCTCGTTCGATATTTTAAAATAAAGCCTCTTCCTTGTAGCTAGATCCAAATTTGGATTGAGATCCAATCCAACAATTCATTACAACTATTGATTCCAATTATTTTATTCTTTTTTCACTTTCTTTCATCGAATCATATTTGTTACTGGACAATTAACAAATTCCTTAAAATAAAAAGGGGGGATTCTAACAAAAACTGCCTCTACAACCATGAAAAAGAAATTTATAGATCTCCCATCCACTTAAAATTGAATTGTGGAAATATGATAATCTCTTTCATTGTAAGAATTTTATATTAAATACAGCATCATTTTACATCAACAGATAAAGGAAAGGAAAAAGAAATTATTTAGCACTTCCTTTCGATACTGATTCAATTTGCGTTGCTGTGTCAGAAGAAGCAT